GGTTCGAGCCCCGTCAGTCCCGACAAATCCAATAAATCCATCAATTAACAATTAAACTCTCTTTTTTTATTTCCTTTTGCATTTATTATCATCAATAAAAATAAGGATAGATTGGTGGTATAAAGATATATTTTGATTAGTAAAATTGTTGGTAGCATTATATTTAGGATTCCAAGACATATCAGTTTTTTTTTTCGATTGTTCATAATGGAATATGTACAGAGAATATCGCAGGGTTCTTGGTAGCACATACACAAATGGAATTCATTTATTATAATTACCCGAATTCAAAATAAAGGGAATCGAATTCCCCCCATGAGCTACGTTTCCAAATTAAATTCTTTCTTTTTCTGCTTATGATTTTGGGTAATCTCAATTAGTAAATTTACTAATTTAAATTTGAAAAATCTATTTCATTCAAATTGCACACTGAACTTTTTATATATCCTAATATAATAATATGAGGAAAGAGGATAAAAGAAAGATAAAGATCGTCCCACAATCGCACCTTTCTTCGAGAAGGAATTAATTTAATTAATTTAGTGAAGAAATGCATAAAGTTTCGTCCCTATTTATTATATTTTCGGAGTCTCATCGACATCAAAAACGCTACTATAATAGTAAAATATTAGATACTTCTGACTTGGATTCATTTTTATCACACCTCTTTGTCTTCAAAGAAAATTAGATCATTAGAAAAAAAGAGTTTAGAACTGAACTTCTTTCTTTTTCCATTTCACCTCTATTGTTTATTTTTGTTTGTGGCTAATGGAAGTGGAAGGGTCGTTCGAGAAGTATCATCTCATCGGATAATGATACACGAAAGGCGTAGGATAGTTTCTCGAAAAGAAAAAACGGAACAGTGAATAAAATAACTCCTGATTGGATCAAGAATCCCAGTTTTCATTTGATTCGGTGTGGATAAAAGATCTTTTTATGGTATACTATTCAATTCTCGACGATGGATTTATTTGATAGCTCAAATATTGTTATTTATGATATTGATTCGACTCAATACCATCGAGAGGGAGTTCATCCATTGAATTGACAGACAAAAGATTTATCATCTCTATGGGATTAAATCCCGAGTTATTGTGAAATAAAATAAAAAACGATTAGATTATGGAAGTAAATATTCTTGCATTTATTGCTACTGCATTGTTCGTTCTCGTGCCTACTGCTTTTCTACTTATCATTTACGTAAAAACAGTAAGCCAAAATCAAAGTAAAAATGATTAATAAATTTGACCGAAACTTGACTTCTGACGAAAAGGATTCAAATTCCGCCTCTTAAATGAAATGCGCGAACTAGAACCGTCAGTATTCTATGCGATCCGATAGTATATGGTAGAAAGAAAGATTCATATATTTCTTTCTACCATATCTTTCTCGTAGTTTTCTTGTAGTGTAAAAAAAGTTCTACAGTGTATAAAATACTGTAGTAAAGTTGTACTCTAGTAAAGTTGTACTCTAATAATAATACAAACTTAATCTCCAATACTACAATAGGATAGATCTTCCTATATGTAGATATCAATTCCATATAGGGAATGTATCTAATTCTATTTCTTTGTTCTATTTCTTTGCTACATCTATTTGTTCCAATTGAAAGAAAACTTTGTTCTAATTCTTACTATTTCTTTGTCTTTCGTATTTTTTTAATAGGAATCTCCATATCTATATCTATCAAAAAAGTAAGATCAATGAAGGAAGGTTGATTAAAAAAATCAAGTCGTTTTTTTTAGTTTAGCATTTTTAAAGAGGTAAAAGAGGTAATTGATTGAGTCACTAACAGAAGTTCCGGAGTTCTATGGGAATCCAATTTCAAAAATAAAAAAACAAGCGGTAAATCGCTAATATGAAACTTTCCTAAGGCAAAATACATAGTTTTTTGTTAGACAATTTCTATTGTTTCTCAGAACAAGTGTCTAGACACTTACCGGAACGGTTCCTTCTTTGAACAGTAAAACAAATAAAAATTAGATCTTCCTCATTTGGACTTTCAAAATAAATATATTTTTATTTTAAATCATTAAAAAAAACTTTTAAGAATGATCTATAAAAACAATTGATAGAGTTTTTTTACTCAACGCAATTTAAAAATAGTACCTCTAGAGTCCACTTCTTCCCCATACTACCAGTGAAAGAGAAAATGTAAAGACTACCATTAAAGCAGCCCAAGCGAGACTTACTATATCCATGTGAATTATGTCCCCTATTTCTAGGAATATGAAGGAATTATTCTATTATTACTCACTAATAATAGTAGAATCAATGGTGCAGAGTCAAAAATATATTCTGACCCAACACTATTGATGAATCAATCAACGAAATAGATTTGGATTTCTAAAAAATTCCAATTATCTATTCAATAGAATATTGATTCAATGCCTGAGCATTCAGAGACTCTCCTGAGTCCGTATCGAAATTCCGACCCTTCCATCACTAGAATCTTTCCTTGCATCTAGACTTCAGGGATTTAGCATTTTTTACGAACAAC